TTGACAGGAATTCCTATAGATCCAATGAACAAAGTAAATAGGCCCAATACAAGTAGAGGGAATAAGATAGTATTGTCAGATTCACAAGGATAGGGATAAGGTTTTTTTTTGTCAAAAGGAGTCCTCGTATTAGTAAGACTAGTAAGAAAGGGTCGTATCCGAGTTAGCAAATTATCATCAATCCGATATGTCCTTTTTGAGGAACTTTCACTAGTTAATAAACAAAAATTTTTGCTAATTTTTTTTGAAATTCCCTTTCCCCACAAAGAGATTAAATAGAAGGGTATTTTTTGTTTACCACTATAATTTTGAAAATGAACATTTAAATGTCCCTCAAAAGTAATAAAATAGATCCGAAACATATAAAATGCGGTTAATCCCGCGGTAGACCAAGCTATTAGTGCAAAAGTGGCTGAATACAACCAACTATCATTAAGAATTTCATCTTTAGACCAAAAGCAGGCTAAGGGTGGAATACCAGAAAGAGAAAGTGTACCTAAAAAAAAAGATGTTTTTGTAATTGGTATATGTTTTCCTAACCCTCCCATAAGAACCATATTTTGACTTTTATAGGGTGAATAGCCAACAAGCCTTTCCATTGAATGAATAATGGATCCTGATCCTAAAAATAATAATGCTTTGGAATAGGCATGAGTTATCAAGTGGAATAAAGCATTTCGATAAGATCCCATACCAAGAGCTAACATCATATAACCCAATTGTGACATTGTGGAATATGCTAAACCTCTCTTAATGTCTTTTTGAGCAAGAGCTAAAGTAGCTCCTAATACGACTGTTATTATTGCTATCAACGAGATTAAATTCATTATAGGGGGTATAACTATGAAAAGAGGAAGAAGCCGAGCTACAAGAAAAATTCCTGCTGCTACCATAGTGGCAGCATGTATAAGAGCAGAAATAGGAGTGGGCCCCTCCATAGCATCAGGCAACCAGACATGAAGGGGAAATTGTGCAGATTTAGCAACGGAACCAGCAAATAATAGAACAGCACATAAAGTAAGAAATAAAGGATTTACTTCATTATTAAAAATCAAGTTATTCACTATTTCGAATAAATCCTCAAATTCGAAACTACCCGTTATCCAATAAAACCCTAATATTCCTAATAATAAACCAAAGTCTCCTACCCGATTAGTTACAAAAGCTTTTTGACAAGCATTTGCCGCAAGAGGTCGTGTGAACCAAAAGCCAATTAATAGATAAGAAGACATCCCAACCAATTCCCAAAAAATATAAATTTGTATCAAATTAGCGCTAGTAACTAATCCTAACATTGAAGTACTAAAAAAACTCATATAAGTGAAAAATTTCAAATAGGATTGATCGTGAGCCATATAATTATCACTATAAAAAAGAACCGTAATTCCAACGGTAGTGATTAATATTGACATAATAGAAGTAAGTGGGTCTAGCAAATAACCCAATTCTAAAGAAAAATCGTTAGTAATGAGCCAAGACCATACATATTGATAAATGGAATTGCTATTTATTTGTTGAATAGACAGATTGGTTGAAAAAACCACGATTAGACTTAACAATAAAACACTCTGAAAGGCCCACACACGACGAAATTTGATTGTTGTTGTTGGAAAAAGAAGAAGACCCAACCCTAGGCATATAGGAACGGGAAGTGGAATGAAAGGTATAATCCACCCATATTGATATGTTTGTTGCATAAAAAGTTTTTTTTATTCTTTGTTTCCTAATTGATTTTTATTGTTTCCGATTCACCAGATCTTACCTCTTTGATAGGAATAACTAAAAGGGAAGATATGCACTAAGTAAAACTACCAAAATTTATAATTTTTCTTACTATTTTACTTTTTATTTATTTATTTTTCTTAATTTGTATATTTTATCCGATCTAAATTCAATGTACAACACTGAAACTAGACAGAAAAAAAATGCAAGGTTGGATTCTTTTTATTTTTTATTTAGGAAATTTAAGCTCAACAATTTTGATTTCTCTAGCACAACCAATTTGCTGGATATAGGGTTTACTAATTTTACTAATAAAGAGTCGCAAATAAGCATACGAATTAATAAAAACCATTTTAAGTCCATTCTCAGAAATAGAAAAAGTGAAAAAAACCAAACCTTAACCATATATATTTATATTATATTTATTTTTTTATGAAGGGGGTATTCATTAGCAAATAAATCGAATGAATATAATAGTAAGGAAGAACTTCTTTTGAACAATATATGTCTTCCACATCCAACTAGAACAACAAGGAATTCTTTTTAAAATGGCAGTTCCAAAAAAGCGCATTTCTACATTAAAAAAGCATATTCGTAAAAATATTTGGAAAAAGAAGGGGTATTGGACCGCTTTAAAAGCTTTTTCATTAGGTAAATCTCTTTCGACTGGAAATTCAAAAAGTTTTTTTGTGCAGCAAACAAAAAACAAATAAGTAATAAAGTTGGAATAGTCTGAATGTATTCAAAAACTGACTCATTTTTTCTTTATTAAATCAACTTACTAGATAATGGAAATTGTCAATTTTATAGGAAATTGGAAATGAAACTCAGCTTACTCTTTTAGCTTTTATTTTCGAGTCGTCAATTTTAGATTATTTACTAAATTCAGTAAAAAAAGAACCAACCCTTTCCCCTTTTTTACTGAATTTAGTAAATACAAATACCTTTTTTGATAAATTAATAAAAAGAAAAATGTTTCTGACAAACGAATGAACACAAGAAAAGGTTTTTTTGCGCGTATTTTTGCATTTCCAGAACGGGGAAGCTTAGTTTTCCCGTCAACACATTTTTTGTTACTTTTACTAGAAAAAATACGACAATTTTTCGTTTTATCTCTCTTTTTTTATCTTTTCTCTTTTTAATAGACTATAGATGTTTTCGGGAGGGGTCCTAAGATATTAAGATATTTAGTTAATTGAATTAACCAATAGAATTAACCAATAGTTTGAAATAATTTCAAATAACTTTTAAATCAAGAACTTAGTAAGAACTTTTAATAGGAACAATTTATCTAATTTGGATGTCTTCTTTTTCTGTTTTTTCTTCATTGATAATCTAAAATAAATTCTTTTGTTCCATTTGATTTCTGAAATTAAATAAAAGATAAAAAGTTCATTAAAATTGAAAAAACAAAACCATTTTTGAGTTCTATCCCTTGATTTCGATTTGAGATTCGAATTATCTAGTTAGAATCAAATTCTAGGGGAGCCGAAAACCCACGAAAGCCCCTAAGTCCCTAAACTAACGAACGTTCAAATCCCCATTTGAACTAAACAAAAATTTATTTAATTTTTATAATAATAAATTAATACTTTTAGGAAAAATAAACTAAAAAGTTTACTCTTAATGGACTTCTAAATTCTCGACGATTGTTTATTCATTGGCTATTATAAGTTCAACACAAGCCGCTATGGTGAAATTGGTAGACACGCTGCTCTTAGGAAGCAGTGCTAAAGCATCTCGGTTCGAGTCCGAGTAGCGGCATGTCATCTTTTAAAATCTTTTAAAAACTAAAAATAGATTCTATAATTAATTCAACTCTTGAGTTGCATTTAGGCAACGCATTTTTTAAGATTTTGTATGATATTTTCAACCTTAGAACATATATTAACTCATATTTCCTTTTCAATTCTTTCGATTGTAATTATAATTCGTTTAATAACCTTTTTTTTTGTAGATGAAGTGGTACAATTATCTCATTTGTCCGAAAAAGGCCTGCTAGCTAGTTTTTTCTGTATAACAGGATTATTAGTTACGCGTTGGATTTATTCGGGTCATTTTCCACTAAGTGATTTATACGAATCATTAATCTTCCTATCATGGAGTTTTTCTCTTATTCATATAGTTCTGTATTTCAAAAAAAAGAAAAATTTATTAAGCATAATAACGGGTTCAAGTGCTGTTTTTACTCAAGTCTTTTCGATGTCAGGGCTTTTAACGGAAATACACCAATCTTCAATATTAGTACCTGCTCTTCAATCCGAGTGGTTAATAATGCACGTAACGATGATGATATTGGGTTATGCGTCCCTTTTATGTGGATCATTATTATCAGTAGCACTCCTAGTGATTACATCTCGAAAAAGTATAAATATTTTTTTTCTTTTTTTTCAAAGTCATTTTTTAGTACACGATTCATTTACCTTTGGTAAAATTGAATACATCGGTGAAAGGAATAATCTTTTAAAAATCCAAAAAAAGAATTTTTTTTTCGTCAAGAATTATTACAGATCGCAATTGATTCAAGAATTGGATTATTGGAGTTATCGGGTTATTAGTTTAGGATTTCTATTTTTAACCATAGGTATTCTTTCGGGAGCAGTATGGGCTAATGAAGCATGGGGATCGTATTGGAATTGGGACCCAAAAGAAACGTGGGCATTTATTACTTGGATCATATTTGCAATTTATTTACATACTCGAACAAATCGAAACTTGCAAGGAGAAAATTCGGCAATTATAGCGTCTATAGGCTTTCTTATAATTTGGATATGCTACTTTGGGGTCAATCTATTTGGAATAGGGTTGCATAGTTATGGTTCCTTTCCTTTAGCATATAATTAAATTCACGGGTGTATCTTACGACTACAAGAGAGTATGTGCATATAAAAATTTTGTGTGAACCGACACGAATCGTATGAATTGATACAATATTGTATCGATTCATACGATTCGTATCCAGATGGGTTTCAATGTTCTTTATTTAAAAATGACTTATTAGAAATTTATAAAACTTTTTAGTGTCGAATGAACGATTTTCAAATCATAGCATTTTTAAGTTTAGTTATGAAAACCGTTTAGAAAATAATTAGATAGAATTATTTCGACCCTGTCAACCGACAGTGAAAAAATGAAATTGGGGTACATACCAATACTTAGGACGGGCAAAAAAAGAGAAATTGAAATAAATAACTCTCGTGGTCCAGAATCAAAAAAATAAGAGTTTTGAGCATTAAAAAGCTTGTATCCGTAAAACATCTGTCGTGACAGAGATAATGAATAAATAGGAGTTAATATGATTCCAATTGCTATTAGAAAAGTAATTAGCATTTTTGGCAGTAAAAAAAAATTTTGGCTGGTAATTATTCCAAAAAAGACTATCAATTCAGCAACAAAGCCACTCATACCCGGTAATGCAAGCGAAGCCATCGAAAAGCCACTGAACATCGTGAATACTTTTGACATTGGGATAGCTATTGCGCCCATTTCGTCAAGATAAACAAGACGTATTCTATCATAAGTCGTCCCCGACAAGAAAAAAAGTGCAGCACCAATAAATCCATGAGATATTATTTGTAAAAGAGCCCCATTAAGCCCTGTATCGCTTATCGAACCAATTCCTATAATTATAAAGCCCATATGGGATATAGACGAATACGCTACTCTTTTTTTTAAATTCCGTTGGCCAAGAGATGTTGAAGCCGCATAGATTATTTGAATTGTGCCTGCTATTACTAACCAAGGGGAAAACAGATAATGGGCGTGAGAAAAAAATTCCATATTGATACGAACCAACCCATATGCTCCCATTTTTAATAAGATTCCAGCTAGAAGCATACAAGTACTATAATGTGCTTCTCCGTGGGTATCTGGTAACCATGTATGTAAAGGTATAATCGGTGATTTGACAGCAAAAGCAATAAAAAAACCAATATAGAATAGTATTTCTAAGGCCGCAGGATACGACCGATTTGCTAATGTTTCAAAATTTAATATTGGCTCATTAGAACCATATAAACCCATACACAGAACTCCCATTACTAGAAAAATGGAGCCTCCCGCGGTGTACAAAATAAATTTTGTAGCCGAGTACAGACGTTTCTTTCCTCCCCACATGGATAGAAGTAGATAAACGGGAATTAATTCTAACTCCCACATGATGAAAAAGAGTAAAAGGTCTCGAGAAGAAAATGATCCTATTTGTGCGCTGTACATTGCTAACATCAGGAAATGAAAAAATCGAGAATCTCTAGTAACCGGCCAAGCCGATAAAGTAGCTAAAGTGGTAATGAATCCTGTTAGTAAAATGGGTCCTATAGAAAGTCCATCTATTCCTAATCTCCAATGGAAATCAAAAAAACTGACCCATTTATAATCCTCCACTAGTTGTATTAATGGATCATCCGGTTGGAAATGATAACAAAATGTATAGGTGATTAAAAGGAATTCTAAGATGCATATACAAATAGTATACCAACGAATGATCCTATTTCCTCTATGTGGAAAAAAGAAAATTAGGGAACCCGCTGATATTGGAAAAACTACAATTAGCGTTAACCAAGGAAAAAAATTCGTGGTAAAGACAAGATATACTTGGACCAGAAAAACCTGTGCTCAAAATATTCTTATGAGCACAAGTTTTGTCGGTAAAAAGAAAATAAAATGGGTTAAAGTCTAGTTTTCTAGAGCGTATTAATAAGCTAGCCCCATACTGCGAGTTGTTTCATGCCATAAATAAACTCGAACACTCAAGAAATCTGTTGGACAGGCAGATTCACATCTTTTACAACCAACGCAGTCTTCTGTTCTTGGAGCAGAAGCGATTTGTTTTGCTTTACATCCATCCCAAGGTATCATTTCTAATACATCGGTTGGGCAAGCTCGGACACATTGAGTACATCCTATACATGTATCATAAATCTTTACTGAATGTGACATTGGATCTATACATTTTTGAACGTTATAAGATTCCGATCTGGTAATGTTAGAAACAAACCATACATTTAGATATCAGATGAATCAACAAGTTGTCAGAATTTTTGAATCAATCTATTTCTGGATTGCTTTAGTAGACAAGGCCAAAATACTTTGATTTAGTCTAGTTTTTTAACCAGGATCATACCTAAATGTATTAACTATACGAATTCGAATTTATTTCTTTTTGTATTTATTTATTAATATAAATATAATATTGAATATTTGAAATATTCAAATTTATAGAATTAATACTCGTATTCAACAAATTGGATTCGTTAACACGAGATATAATAAATACTATTTACTCAACAAATTGGATTCGTTAATACAAGTTGATTTTCGATTACGATAAATTGCTGAAACAATAGCCGGTCCAATAGCTGCTTCAGTGGCTGCAATAGCTATAACAAAAATTGATAAGATTTCTCCCTTTAATTGACGATTATCAAAAAAATCAGAAAAGGCTACAAAATTCATATTAACTGCATTCAGTATAAGTTCAACACACATAAGGGCCCTAACCATATTTCGGCTTGTGATCAACCCATAGATGCCTATACAAAATAAATAGGCACTCAAAACAAGTACATGTTCTAGCATCGTTAAGCAACTCCTTCTAAATCTCATTATTTTTAATCGAAAGAAGAATTCAACTGATTCGATTGCATCACATATAACAAATATGAAATTTTTTCATTGATAATTTATTATTGTTATTGACTTATTGACGAGCTACAGCAATGGCACCTATTAAAGCAACTAAAAGAATTATTGAAATAAGTTCAAATGGAAGAAAAAAATCTCTTGATAAATGAATTCCAATTTGTTGACTATTAATTATCAAATCTTGCTCCACAATCTGGTTTGATCTTGTAGTCCAAATAATCCCGTACCATGACGTATCTGGAATAGTAGTAATTAGTGAAATAAAAAGACTTGTGGAAACCATCCAAGTAATTCCATCCCCAACTGTCCAAGGATTTAAATATTTGGAATATTCGGAACCATTCATGAACATCACAGCAAAAATAATTAAAATATTTATAGCTCCGACGTAAATCAGTAGCTGCGCAGCAGCTACAAAGTAAGAACTCAGTAGAATATAGATTAAGGATATAGAAACCAGAACCAATCCCAGCGAAAAAGCAGAAAAAATTGGATTGGGAAGTAATACGACCCCTAAACCCCCTAAAATCAGACTTGATCCCAGAAAGATTAAAATAAAATCCGGTATTGGTTCAGGTAAATCCATTGAATTTTAATTGAAAAAGATAAAAAAGAAGGTATTTCATGACTTTATTGATCTGACCAGGAAAAACAAAAAAGAAGAGACTCCATTTCGTTTATGTTTATGATACTTCTTAACTTAACGAAACTTAATTAAAACTAAATGAAAGTTGAGTGGGTGTGACTTGATGTAGATAGTGTTCTTGGGCATTGTAATTAAACCCCCGAAAAAAGAATTTGAAAATTTATATTTTCAAATCATTACTCTAATATACATATACAAATTTTTGAAATACGGATTAAATTAATATTTTAGTCAATATCGTGATTGATCAAACATTGATCAAACAAAAGCTTCTTCTTTTCTTTTTAGATCCAATGGGAGCCTTTTTTTTTTTTATTTATATATATATTTTTGAATCAGAGAGTTTATACATTTTTTAGTTGAGGTGAATTCGAAATTGTTCGAATTGTGTAATCGCCAATTACTGATGTCGGTAACCGACCTAAAGCAATTTGATTATGATTCAATTCATGACGATCATAAGTCGAAAGTTCATATTCTTCAGTCATTGATAAACAATTTGTCGGACAATACTCGACACAATTACCACAAAAAATGCAGATTCCAAAATCAATACTGTAATTAAACAATCGTTTCTTTCGAATATTACTTTCGAATTTCCAATCTACAACGGGTAGATCGATAGGACATACACGAACACATACTTCACAAGCGATACATCTATCAAATTCAAAATGGATGCGGCCCCGGAAACGTTCTGATGTGATCAGTTTTTCATAAGGGTATTGAATAGTTATCGGTAAACGATTCACATGAGACAGAGTAATTGTGAAACCTTGACCTACGTATCGGGCGGCTCGTATTGTTTGTTGACCATAATTCATCAACTCAGTTAACATAGGAAACATATTTACAATATGTATAAATTCAAAATACTTGCTTCTTTCTCTTGTTTGAAACAAGTCGTGAATAAAGACTATTCTAATACCTTAGAGCGAAAGAAGTTGAGACGAGGTTGTTAATAATAGATTACCTAGAGAAATAGGTAAAAGAAATTTCCAACCAAGATTTAATAGTTGGTCCATTCGCAGCCTTGGTAAAGTCCATCTTGTAGCAATAGGAATGAACAGGAACAAATAAGTTTTACCTAATGTAATAAAGATACTGATTATTATTCCAAAGACTTTCCCCAGTTTATTTCTGACAAAAATGTCAGGAACAAATAGATAGGGAATTGAAAAATTCCAACCTCCGAAGTAAATAACTGTTACAAATAAGGAAGAAACTAGTAGATTAAGATAAGAAGCAAGGTAAAATAAACCAAATTTGATGCCGGAATATTCGGTTTGATAACCGGCTACTAACTCTTCTTCTGCTTCTGGTAAATCAAAAGGTAATCTCTCACACTCGGCTAGAGCAGAAATCAAAAAAATGAAAAATCCTATAGGTTGACGCCACAGATTCCACCCCCAAAAACCATATTTTGACTGTGCTTCAACTATATCAACTGTACTTGAACTGTTAGATAATTATAGTCGATCAGAATTACACCGTTTCATCGCTATTCCAGAACCGTACATGAGATTTTCACCTCATACGGCTCCTCAAAGATCACAGCTAAATATAAGGACATCCCATTATTAGTGATTTTTATATTTTAGTGATTTTTATATTTTTTAGGATAGAGTTGAAACTTCTCCTAAGGTCCCAAATTAAATCAACGGAATTCTGTTTGCTATATTTTTTTAATATTTAATATGAATTAAAAAATGCTTCGGAATTGATCTTATCTTTTAATTTGATTAATTTCATGAATTGCCTCTTTCTTTGTTGATCAATAATTTAATCTTTGAATAAAAAATAAAAACTTTTTGTAAGAGCAACAAAACAAAACAAATAGAAATTTCAACCTAGTATTTTCAATAACGAAAAAGAATTCAACTTTCTTATAACAAAAATAGAATATATAAGCATAAAAAAAAAAAAAAAAAATAAAGGTCAGGATATCTTTTTTTCGACTTCGTCTATTTTATTTCGCTCCTATTCTCCTTTCTCATATATTTCTCATATAAAGGGATTTTCCCAAAAGTAAAAGATTACTTCGTTCGTAATAGTTATTTTTTTAATCGACGGATAGGAGCATACTCTGAATCGGAATCGTGGGTAGTACTTCTTGGTCATTTCTACCAACTAAAAGCCCAATTCAAATTCCTTTTATGTATAGAAATGTTCTCTCGGATAACTTAGAAAATCCCCATTACTAATCCTTTGTGTATCTTAGTCTTCCTAACCAGCCACTCAATTTTGTTCAACCTGAATTTCTTTTTGTATTTTAAATAAATATACCTATGTACTAGATATAAAAAAACTACAGAGAATCGATCTTTTAAACCCGCTTCAAGAAGTGATGAATAAGTAAAATCTTGGGGTAAACAGTCTCTACTACTTATGTTTGCTTTTACTTAATCCTTGTACATAGGAAATGAGAATTCATCCTTTACTGCAAAATTAGAAGCTGTTTTCTTTCACCCATATAACTATTGGCTTTTATTCATCAACCTAAATGATCAAAGAAAAATGAAAAATATATACTCAACTCATATTTCACCGAATCGCACGTAGAGATATTGATAGTACACACAAAGTTAATGGTATTTCATAACTAATTGATTGAGCAGCGGCTCGTAGACCACCCAAAAAGGAATATTTATTATTTGATCCATATCCCGACATAAGAAGTCCAATGGGAGCAATGCTTGAAATAGCGATCCATAGAAAAACACCAATACTAAGATTGGCTAGAACAAGGTGGTAGCCAAAAGGAATTACTGAATAACTTAGTAAAATTGCTACGACTGCGATGGATGGTCCGATACTGAATAAACGAGTATCACCTCTAGATGGAAGAAGGTTCTCTTTGAAAAGCAGTTTTGTACCATCTGCTAGAGCTTGAAGAATTCCTAAGGGGCCCGCGTATTCAGGTCCAATACGTTGTTGTATACTCGCGGATATTTCTCTTTCTAACCAAACAATTACGAGTACACCTGTTATGATTCCTAATACAAGAGTAAAAATAGGGACAAGCAACCATATGATTCCATATACCCCTTTAAAATTAATTAAGTTTAAGGAGTTAAATCTGTAAAAAGAGTTGATAGCTTGTATTTCTGTTGTATCCATTTTAACGATCAATTTCTCCCATAATGATATCTATGCTCCCTAGTATCGTCATAATATCAGCCAATTTCATTTTTTTAACTAACTCAGGAAGAGTTTGCAAATTGATAAAACCCGGTGGTCGTATTTTCCATCTCCAAGGAAAAACACTCTGATCTCCTATTAGAAAAATGCCCAATTCGCCTTTTGGGGCTTCGACTCTCACATAAAGTTCTTGTTTGGACAATTCAAAGGTTGGAGAAGGTTTTTTACTAATAAATCGATATTCAAAATCATTCCAGTCGGTATCTTTTACTCTAGCAAAGCGTCGGATTTCTAAATTCTCATAGGGTCCCCCTGGAAGTCCTTCCAGAACCTGTTGTATAATTTTTACGGATTCTGTCATTTCACCGATTCGTACTAAATAACGAGCTAATGAATCCCCTTCCTTTTGCCATTGAACCTCCCAATCGAATTCGTCGTAACACTCATAACGATCAACTTTACGAAGATCCCATTGGATTCCGGAAGCTCGTAACATTGGTCCTGATAAACCCCAATTTAGTGCTTCTTCTCGACCAATAATACCTACACCCTCAACCCGTTCTAAAAAAATGGGATTACGTGTAATAAGCTTTTTATACTCAGCAACTCCTGCTAAAAAAAACTCACAAAAATCTAAACATTTATCTATCCAGCCATGAGGTAGATCAGCAGCTACCCCTCCGATACGAAAATAATTATGCATCATTCGCATACCTGTAGCAGCCTCCAATAGATCATAAATCAATTCTCTTTCTCGAAAAATAAAAAAGAAAGGGGTCTGTGCGCCAATATCTGCCATAAAGGGCCCGAGCCATAACAAATGGGAAGCTAGACGACTCAACTCCAACATAATTACTCGGATATAACTAGCTCTTTTAGGTACTTGAAAATTTCCTAATTGTTCGGGACCGTTTACAGTTATTGCTTCTGTGAACATAGTAGCTAAATAATCCCAACGCGTTACATAAGGTAAATATTGTACAATTGTTCGATTTTCTGCAATTTTCTCCATCCCTCTATGTAAATAACCCAATATTGGTTCACAGTCAACAACATTTTCGCCGTCTAGAGTAAGGATGAGCCGAAGAACACCATGCATTGATGGGTGGTGAGGACCCATATTTAGTATCATAAGGTCTTTTCTTGTAGCCGGACCAGTCATAAGTTTTTTATTGATTCATTCTTCCATGAATTACTGAAAGTGAAAAGAAATTAATAAAAATTTAAAATCAAAAATTCGAATTTTTGAATTAACGAATTTTTGTTTCTCTAATACTCAATTGACCAATTAATTCTTTATAATGTGCTTCATTCTTTTTTGACAAATAAGCCAACAGTCGTTGGCGTTTTCCTAAAATTTTTCGCAACCCTTTCTGAGATAAATAATCTTTTTTGTGCAATTCTAAATGTGAAGTAAGCCTCCGTATCTTATTGGTAAAACTGAATATTTGAAATTCAACAGACCCTCTGTTTTCTTCTTTAGAGCTAACCGAAATGAATACTTTTTTGATCATAAAAGATTTTCCCTCTTCCAATTTTTTTAAAGGTATAGATTTGACTGATGAGTAAGAATAATGTTAGTTATTTTACTGTGGTATATACAAGAATTTGAAGTTATTTATGGGCTAGGGATATCGAATTCAAAATTCAATTTTATTCAGAGAGGCATTAAGTACTTTTTTACATCTCCAGCCGCGCATAATGTAGACCTAAAATAAAAAAAAAATTCTGTTAATTGATTTCTAGGTCTAATTAATACGTTAGTTATTTTAGGATCATATATTCGAACGGACGATAAAGTGGCACACGCACAAATCTTTTTGCTCTCGTATACCCTATAGGATAGAATATATCTAGGAAAACAGGGCTACCAACAACGTTTCAACCCGGGATACATATATATCCTTAACATACTGAAACGACTGCCATTATTTGTATCAAACCAATAGCGATTCATACAAGCGAAATCCTCTAATCGATAATTAGGCCAAGTAAAAAATTTGACTTTAATTAATTCATTCTTCTCTTTATCAAGATGCTTATGTTTGTTCAAAAATTGACTACAGCTGCTCGCCTTGTAAAATACTGGATTTGTATTCATATTTTTGGAATTGAAACAAATTTTGATTCTAAACTCTCTACGATATTTATGAGGTAAAATAGTTTCAGGAACAAGGAAATCAAAAGCATTCTTATCAATATCTGCTTGTTCTGGGTATCCTTGATCATTTTTTTGCTTACTCTTATGAACCAATGAAATACATAAAGTTTGATACAGAATAAATTGTCCATCGTTTTTTACAGACAGACGAGCGGGTTCGATAACTAATAGCCCCCTTTTGATCAATTCTACAAAACTGAAATTCTTCTGAATTAGCAATATATCCAAGGTCATTTCTCTTCGCTGAATCGAAGATATAGTAATTTTTCTTGGATTTACGAGTCTAAGCAGTAGACAATATATTTTGATATTATTGATCATTTTTTGATTCAAAGTGTCACCCCATCTCAATTGAAAAAGTGAATAACGTTTCAGCAATAAATCGACTTCTGCTTCTGTCTTGCTTTTATATTGTTTTTTTTTTTTACCCCCCTTTACTTTTGATCCTCCAAAAGGTTTTTCAATATCTTTTTGATGCTTTATTGAGGAGTGGGATTCAAGATTCACCCGTTTTTGTGCATCTGATCTAAGATCTCCTTTGTTTGTCGGAAATTCTTTTTGATTTATATTTTTTTTATTCGAGGGTATAACACATTCAACTTCTTTGTTGTCTACGATGTTTTTATTTTCCCGACGAACATGTTGATTTAGATTCCTTCGTAAAAGAAGTACTTTACTTGATATAACCCAAGGTTTCATTTTATATAGATTATAAAGTATCAAAGATTCTGGGAAGAGCCAAAGATCTAGAGTTAAGATGGGACACTTTAGTATTTCCTCATTCATTCCCGTCCAATCTAAAAAGGTTTTGGGGAGGTTTGGTAACTTTATTTTACGTTTTTTCGGAAGCGTGAGATACAAAAGGGTTTTTTTAGCAATTTTATCAGTTATTTGATAACTCTTAGTCTTCATCTTAGTATTTTGATTACTCTTGGTATCGGTCTTGATCCAGTACCCAATAGCGATCTTTTGCTTTTGGGTAAGACCAAAATCGAGAGTTTTCCAATCAAAATATTTTCTATCGGGATTTTTTTCCATAGATTTTCTATCGCTCTTTCCTATATAATTAGTAATAGGACTGCTTCCCCATATATCAAAAAAGTTGTATTTATGCGTGTTTGAATTGTAATAACTATCTTGTTTTCTATTTACTTGTGTTTCAAAAGTTGATCCATAAATAGACGAGTCCCTTTTATTTTCATTTTCAGAATTACTAGATTGATATGATAAAAGATCATATCGAGAGTATTTTTGAAAATTCTCTTTTTGATTCCCTAAGAAATGGACTTCAAGAGTGTTTTGTTTTTTGAACGAGATTAATCCATCTTTTTCATATGAACCTCTTTTGAAATTTTGAGTCATAGGAAGTTGATAAATTTGATTGCCCCACCTTTTGGGTAGTAATATAGACCCTCGAATCTCAGATAAATTGTATTGATAATGTCGTTTTAATTTCTTTAACCAGTTTTTCCAGCGATTTATTCCATAATTCAAGCGTTTCTTATGACTTAATTCCGAGTCAATTATCCCTTCAAAGGAATTTTTTATTTCAGTCTTAACAAAAAAAGGAATTCCGTAATCGTGATATTTAAAAACATATCTTTTATCAAAATGAATACCTTGAGTTTGTGATAAGTTGTAAAATACATATGCTTGTGACAAGTAGGATAAGTAGCAACATTTTTGTGAGTTTGTTTGATTCCTAATAGTATTAATTGACTTTTGTATAGTTGAAATAAAATGAATTGGATTTTCGTTTTTTTTATTAACTCCTTCTTCATCTGCTTCATTAATATTTATCAATTTAGTGATAAATTTATTTATTGAGTCGAGAAAAAGTTGTTTAATGAGTTTGGAAAGATTAATGATAGACAAAAAAGGATTTGTGTATATTCTTTCAAAAAAAAAATTTCTAAAGAAATAGATTTTCGAGATTAATCGAAGATTTCTCCGTTTTATTATTTCCAAAATATTTTTTGAAGATTCTAATCTTTTACCTTTATAACTTCTTTTGTTAGGACTAATAAAAATTCCTGTGTTTTTTTTTTTATCCTTTGTCATTCGTTCTATTTGATTCCGGATTGTGATTGCCCTAGCAGTCAGATCCTTGGTTTTTTTTTCTGTCATTGTCCGGTTAGAAGGTTGAATTTTACTATTAAATGATTCAGGAATTATCTCATTGATGCTTGTAGAATCTTTGTTCTTTTTTGTTGGATTCGATTTATAGACTTTGTTTACACTAAAAAATAGGATTGGGTTTAATTTTGAAAATACTCTTATTTTTTTTTTTTCTAAAAATGGATTTTGTATAACCCAATTTTTTATTTGTTTTGAAACTAATTTCGTCTTTCTCCTTAAAGTTTTTCGAGCCAAGAAATAGGTATTTTTCAATTTTCCAATCTTTGTTTCCAATTCCTTAAAAATTGGTTTAAAAAAGGAAGATCGTTTTCGGGGAGAACCAAAAGGAAGATCGGTTTCCATTCCCCAAACTGTTAAAAAACAAAAATCATTTATTTCTTTTTTGTTTTGCATTAGATTTCTATGAAAGGGTCGTAGTTTAGACCTGTGCCAAGGTTTCAGGCAGAAAGGAAATAGGATTTTTATCTGAATACCATCTCTTAACCAATTTCTCGGAAATTCAGTTTCCGATAATTGAATACCATTATAGGTACATTTAATATGTAGTTCTCTATTCCATTCCTGTAGATCCTCAAACCATTCAGGAAGTTGCAATAAAACCATACGTCCAATATTTTTTGCTATTATCAATGAAGGCAATAGAATATATTTTCTAAAATTCGATTGAGTTATTAGCATAAAACCCCTTATTAATTGTCCAAGTGAAGTGCTATCCCATGCTTCAGCTATATCTACTCGGGTTTGCTCTTTTCGTTTGTTCTCTTCTTTTTTATCCTTTTCTTTTTTATGTTCTTTTTTTGTTTCTTCATACGTATTTTCCAGAATTTTGAAGCCGATCCGATTGTGTATCCAATTTGGAAAAATAACTTTAATAAGTCCAGATCTATCAAATGAAAACCAAGGGTATTTTTTAATTCTGTCCAAAAAAAGAGGCGAGTGCGCATTTGTTTGAAACAGTTCCCACATACAAATTTTACGTCTTTGAGCGCGGATAGAACCTTTAATTAGTCTCCGATTAAAATCAGATTTTTGGGAATACTGTCTCAAAACTACTACCTTTCTTGGATCCTTGATATTAGTATCTTTATTTTTATTAGTATCAGTCTTTTTCTTGATAGCAGTGAAAATCACTACACGTTTGGCTTTTCTTAAGCGAACTTGACGATTGATTGCTCGTTGTTGGAACTCGGTGATTAATTTATATGACCGCCGGGGAATTCTTTTACTGATTTCTTTTCTTCCACTATATTCTTTTCTAATCTTGGTGAGATTGGGGTGGTTTCGAACGGTCTTGGAGAAATTTTTGAAAAATTCTCTTTCTTTTTCGAAATCAATTTTTACTTCTTCCTGATCTGGCAATAAACAAGGATTCAAATTTAAATTATCGTTTGGTTCAGTATCAAATTCACCGGTTAATAGTAATAAATTATCAATTTCTAGTAATAATTTATTATTATTATATTGAACTGCGTATCCTTTTGGTTCAATTTTATCGGAATTAGGGTATGTAAAAAGGATACCATGAATCTGATTTAACCCAATCGCCTCTCTTAAATTTTCTTTAGAAGTTTTCAGTAAGGTTTTTTTTTTTTTTCTTACGCGGTCTGGGCCATTCAACAAAGGATCATACATTTTAGGAAAATATTCGTTGTGAGTATCCTCAGTACATAATCTAATTCGTGTTTCTAGTATATCAAGAAAAGGAAAATCTTTCTCTAAAGTTTCAATTCTAGTTCGAAACTCGCTGTTTATATTATTACTTTGTCGGTTTTTAGGATAAAGAGATAGAGAATGGGTGTTAAAAAAGGAAGTTTTAGTTAGTGTCAACAAAAATATTTTTTTTATTTTTTCCAAAAAAATGGATAAACTGGGTGGATATGTATATGTAAAAGAAATTCTTTTTTTTAGATTAGTTTTACTTTTGGGTGTGTGAAAGAAATATTGTGCCATTTCATTTCGCATATTTCCGTGAATTCTATTATTTTTTATGTAGCGAAATGGACGATTCCATCTGTTATAATCGAAAATAAGAGTCACAAGATGTTTTT